TTTCATTTCGCAAAGCAATGAAAAAGGCTATTGAATTAACCGAACAGGCAAATACAAAAGGAATTCAAATACAAATTGCAGGGCGTCTTGATGGAAAAGAAATTGCACGCGCCGAATGGATTAGAGAGGGTCGAGTTCCTCTACAAACCATTCGAGCTAAAATTGAGTATTGTTCCTATACAGTTAGAACTATTTATGGAGTATTAGGCATCAAAATTTGGATATTTGTGGACGAACAATAATAAACCTTTACTTAACTTATCTTGACGTTCTTTCTATTGATAGAACACAAAATTAGAAATTCTTGCACTCTTTTTTTATTCAACCAAAAGAAAAAAGAGAAATTTGAATTCTATAATTCTATAGGGCTGAATAAAAGAAAAAATTGGATTGATAATTTGATATATTTGCTATGCTTAGTGTGCGACTCGTTGGTTTTTTAGAATTTAGAGTCAGGATTAAAAATCAAAAACGAATACCTATTAAGAACTAATTAAATATAGAACTAATAAACCAACTCATCGCTTTACATTATCTGCATCTAAAGAAGCAAGAAAGATATGCGGACATATTCTTATAGTAATTTAAATCCTTTTTGCATAAACACTATAGCCAAAGGAAAAACCCATCAGATTATGAATTGTAAAGCAAAATAGCAAATTATGCGGATAAATGGACGAGTGAGAGAAAGAGAGAAAAAAATAGCGACGATATATGAGTCCAATATGTAAGGTCTATGAATCATCTCATAAAAACCAATTGTAATAAAGCATCAATAGAGAGTAATCTATAATTAAAGAAATCTGTTCATAGAAAAAAATAAAGAGCCTTGGGCCAATAAAGACTGAGAAGATTGACTCAAAAACAAAATTTTTTAGGGGCTCCATTGTAGAATTAAGACCTAAACATTAATTAAGAGGCGATGGGAACGACGAAACCTGTGAATACGGAAGATTCTACTGAAAACGAATCTTAATAATTTTTGGGTCGGGATGGCGAAAGGAACCAGGAGACAATCCATTTATTCTGAAAAGTCACGGACTAACCCTACAAATAAAGCAAATATTGAAAGAGTAAATATTCGCCCGCGAAGATTTTTAGATTCTTGGATTTCTAAATTTGAAGCAATTTTATATCATAATCATAAAAAAATCGTTATATCATTAGAACAAAAGTGACATTATCAAAAAAGCGAAATTTATATCTATAAATTTCGAATAGAAATGGAATACATAATTATAGAATAGATAGTTGTATTTATAATCTATCTATAATAAATAGATTAAATAAACTCTCGTAAAGAACCCCAAAATTTAATATATTATTAACTAAATGTAATGTATTTTTTTTACTCATTTCATTTTCATTCGCGAGGAGCTGGATGAGAAGAAACTTTCATGTCCGGTTCTGTAGTAGAGATGGAATTGAGAAAAAAACCATCAACTATAACCCCAAAAGAACCAGATTTCGTAAACAACATAGAGGAAGAATGAAAGGAATATCTTATCGAGGTAATCATATTAGTTTCGGTAGATATGCTCTTCAGGCACTTGAACCCGCATGGATTACCTCTAGACAAATAGAAGCGGGACGTCGGGCAATGACACGAAATGTACGTCGTGGTGGAAAAATATGGGTGCGTATATTTCCGGACAAACCCGTTACCGTCAGACCTACAGAAACGCGTATGGGTTCGGGAAAAGGATCCCCCGAATATTGGGTAGCTGTCGTTAAACCAGGTAGAATACTTTATGAAATGGGCGGAATAACAGAAAATATAGCTAGAAAAGCTATTTCAATAGCAGCATCCAAAATACCTATACGAACTCAATTCATTATTTCAACATAGAAATAGAGAAACAAAGGAAAAAACCTTTCGAAATGGAAATAAAAAATCGCAAGTTTATTTTCTTGTTTTGGACGAACAATTTTGGGGTGAACAATATTTCTTTTTTGCCCTTTGCATTGAAATAACAGATAAAAAAAAGATAAAAAAACGATATGATCCAATCTCAAACCTATTTAAATGTAGCAGATAACAGCGGAGCCCGAGAATTGATGTGTATTCGAATCGTAGGGACTAGTAATCGCCGGTATGCTCATATCGGTGACGTTATTGTTGCTGTGATCAAGGAAGCAATACCAAACGCGCCTCTAGAAAGATCAGAAGTTATCAGAGCTGTAATTGTACGTACTTGTAAAGAGCTCAAACGCGATAATGGTATGATAATACGATATGATGACAATGCTGCAGTTGTCATTGATCAAGAAGGAAATCCAAAAGGAACTCGAATTTTTGGTGCGATTGCCCGGGAATTGAGAGAGCTAAATTTCACTAAAATAGTTTCATTAGCACCCGAAGTATTATAAGATCTAAAGCATTATAAGATATAAGATGAGATATTCTTTTTAATATGAGAGCAGAATCTATTTATAGTATTTGAATAAAATAGAATCTATTTTCATTTTAATTAGTAGATTGTATTTCACGCATATACCTGTAATAAAATCATTAATTCATAAAAAAAGAATATGTTGATTATATCAAAATTAGGGAGAAACAAGAATTTTAATTTATCATGGGTAAGGACACTATTGCTGACATAATAACCTCTATACGAAATGCTGACATGGATAGAAAAGGAACCGTTCGAATAGCATCTACCAATATCACCGAAAGGATTATTAAAATCCTTTTACAAGAAGGTTTTATTGAAAATGTGAGAAAACATCGAGAAAGCAACAAAAATTTTTTGGTTTTAACCCTCCGACATAGAAAGAATAGGAAAGGGCCGTATCAAACTAATCTAAATTTAAAACGGATCAGTAAACCAGGTCTACGAATCTATTCTAACTATCAAAAAATTCCTAGAATTTTAGGCGGAATGGGAATTGTAATTCTTTCTACTTCTCGGGGTATAATGACAGACCGAGAGGCTCGATTAGAAAGAATCGGTGGAGAAATCTTGTGTTATATATGGTAATCTTTCTGAATATGCAAATTGTATTCGAACTTCCTATGTTAAAAAAAAAAAGGGTTTCGACTAAAACTCCTCCTACATTACATTAGTTAATATTTCAAGAAAGTTTTAAATACAATGAAAGAAAAAAGAAATCAGGAAGGTTTAATTTCTGAATCGCTTTCTATGGGATGTTCCGGTTCCAGATTTCTTTAGATAATGAGGATCCGCTTCTCTAGTATGCTTCAGAAAAGATCCAACGTACTTGTATTTTATACATATACTACTAGAAGATAGAAGACGGAGTTCAAAAAAAATACGTTATTATGATTCGACGGATTCGACCAAAAAGCGTCGAATTTAGTAACTAAAACTACACAATAAAGATTCGAATTGTTAGGTAATTTTTTCAACTTCAACATTCCTTTCAGAGGGATCCAATTCAAAATTTCAAAATTTGAAGAAACTTAGTTTCTTCAAAAAATGTATATTCAAAATGAAAATTCAGGAATGACAAATATGAAAATAAGGGCCTCTGTTCGTAAAATTTGTGAAAAATGTCGTCTGATACGTAGACGAGGGCGAATTAGAGTAATTTGCTCTAACCCGAGACATAAACAAAGACAAGGATAACCTTTATACAAATAAAAATACAGGATCCTTTTTGTTTTGACATGAAATGGATATATCCATAGACCCCTGACTTATATTTATGAGATGATAAAATATGGCAAAACCTTTACCAAGAATAGGTTTACGCAAGAATGGGCGTATTAGTTCACGTAAAAATGCACGTAAAATACCAAAAGGAGTTATTCATGTTCAAGCAAGTTTCAACAATACTATTGTGACTGTTACAGATGTACGAGGTCGAGTAATCTCTTGGTCCTCCGCTGGCACTTGTGGATTTAGGGGCACAAGAAGAGGAACACCCTTTGCTGCTCAAACTGCAGCAGGACATGCTATTCGGACCGTAGTGGATCAAGGTATGCAACGAGCAGACGTCATGATAAAGGGTCCTGGTCTCGGACGAGATGCGGCATTAAGAGCTATTCGTAGAAGTGGTATATTACTAAGTTTCGTTCGAGATGTAACCCCTATGCCCCATAATGGATGCAGGCCCCCTAAAAAAAGACGGGTGTAAAAATAAACATTGAAGAAATTTCAAGAGAAATAAATAATTCAATGATTCAAAATATTATTATTATGGTTCGAGAGAAAATAAGAATATCTACTCGGACACTACAGTGGAAGTGTGTTGAATCAAGAACCGATAGTAAACGTCTTTCTTATGGACGCTTTATTCTGTCTCCACTTATGAAAGGTCAAGCCGACACAATAGGCATTGCGATGCGAAGAGCTTTACTTGGAGAAATCGAAGGAACGTGTATCATACGTGCAACATTTGAAAAAATACCACACGAATTTTCCACTACAGCCGGTATTCAAGAATCTGTACATGAAATTTTAATGAATTTGAAAGAAATTGTATTAAGAAGCAATTTGTATGGAATACATGACGCGTCCATTTGTGCTAAAGGTCCTGGATATGTAACTGCTCAAAACATCATCTTACCTCCTTCCGTAGAAATCATTGATAATACACAGCATATCGCTAGCCTAACAGAACCGATAGATTTTTGTATTGGATTAGAAATCGAGAGAAATCGTGGCTACTGTATAAAACTGCGAAATAACTTTCAAGACAGAAGTTATCCTATAGATTCTGTATTCATGCCTGTTCGAAACGCGAATCATAGTGTCTATTCTTATGGAAATGGGAATGAAAACCAAGAGATCCTTTTTCTCGAAATATGGACAAATGGAAGTTTAACTCCTAAAGAAGCACTTCATGAAGCCTCCCGGAATTTGATTGATTTATTTATTCCTTTTCTACATGCAGAAGAAGAAAACTTAGATTTAGAAAAAAATCAACCCAAGGTTACTTTACCCCTTTTTACTTTTCATAATAGATTGGCTAAACTAAGAAAAAATAAAAAAGAAATAGTATTGAAATCCATTTTTATTGACCAATTAGAA